GAAACTGTAGCTAGAGCAGCTATTGAGATAGCTGCGCGCAAAATGCCTATACGAACTCAATTTCTTATTTCAGGATAGAGATGTAGAACTAAACAAAAAGGGGTATTGGGGATGAAAAAACAACCGCAGGTTTATTTATTTCTGGACGGACAATATTTCTTTTTTTTCTTTCATACTTTTGCATTGAAATAACAGATTGAAATAAAAATGATATGATTCAACCTCAGACCCTTTTGAATGTAGCGGATAACAGCGGAGCTCGAAAATTGATGTGTATTCGAATCATAGGAGCTGGTAATCACCGATATGCTCATATTGGTGATGTTATTGTTGCTGTAATCAAAGAAGCAGTTCCCAATATGCCTCTAGAAAGATCAGAAGTAATTAGAGCTGTAATTGTACGTACATGTAAAGAACTCAAACGTGAAAACGGTATGATAATACGATATGACGACAATGCTGCAGTTGTCATTGATCAAGAAGGAAATCCAAAAGGAACTCGAGTTTTTGGTGCGATCGCTCGAGAATTGAGACAGTTGAATTTTACTAAAATAGTTTCATTAGCTCCCGAAGTATTATAAATAATAGTAGATGAGACTATGATATAGTAGGGTATCTGAAATAGATCAAATAGATCAAATTAGTAGATTGTGTCTCACGTATATACTTAAAAAAAAAAAAGAAAAAAAAAAGGAAACATGTTGATTATATCAAAATTAGGAGGAACCTATAATTCTAGTTCGTCATGGGTAGGGACACTATTGCTGATCTAATAACTTCTATAAGAAATGCTGACATGGATAAAAAAGGAAGGGTTCGAATAGCATCTACAAATATCACCGAAAACATTGTGAAAATACTTCTACGAGAAGGTTTTATTGAAAACGTTCGGAAACATCAGGAAAGTAACAAATATTTCTTGGTTTCAACTCTGCGACATAGAAAAACAAGAAAAGGAATATATAAAACTAGAACCATTTTAAAGCGTATCAGCCGACCCGGCTTACGAATTTATTCCAACTATCAACGAATTCCTAAGATTTTAGGTGGAATGGGAATTGTAATTCTTTCTACTTCTCGAGGTATAATAACAGATCGAGAAGCTCGACTAGAAAGAATTGGAGGAGAAATTTTGTGTTATATATGGTAATCTTCCACCTCTGGTATCCGAATTTGATCTCTAACTTCCTATTTGTAAAATAGAGAGGAAAAGTGAGTTATATAACTCTTCCTCCATTAGTTGATACTTCAAGGAGGTTACCTGGAATGAAAGAACAAAAATTGATTCATGAGGGTTTAATTACTGAATCACTTCCCAACGGTATGTTCCGGGTCCGTTTAGATAATGAAGATCTAATTCTAGGATATGTTTCAGGGAGGATCCGGCGCAGTTTTATACGGATACTACCGGGAGATAGAGTAAAAATTGAAGTAAGTCGTTATGATTCAACCAGGGGACGTATAATTTATCGACTTCGCAACAAAGATTCGAACGATTAGGTTATTTTTTTAACCATGGGTATACAATTCAAAGTTCAAAAAAAAAATTCAAGAGACTTATTCTCTTCCAAGAAGTGGATTCAGAATTAAAGTAAGGAATAAAAAATATGAAAAAAAGGGCTTCCGTTCGTAAAATTTGTGAAAAATGTCGACTGATTCGCAGGCGTGGGCGAATTATAGTGATTTGTTCCAATCCGAAACATAAACAGAGACAAGGGTAATCTTTCTAAAAAAGAACTTTACTTTCCAAAATTCTAAAATAAGTACAATACGTAAAAATAAGGTCAAGGATCCGTTTTAACATGAAATGGATATCTCCGTATCTTTTCTTTTTGTATATTTCTGACTCATAAATATGAGATGATAAAATATGACAAAAGCTATACCAAGAATTGGTTCACATAGGAATGGGCGTATTGGTTCACGTAAGAATGGGCGTAGAATACCAAAAGGCGTTATTCATGTTCAAGCGAGTTTCAACAATACCATTATAACTGTTACAGATGTACGAGGTCGGGTAGTTTCTTGGGCCTCCGCTGGTACTTCTGGATTCAAAGGCACAAGAAGAGGAACACCTTATGCTGCTCAAGCCGCAGCGGTAAATGCTATTCATACAGTTGTTGATCAGAGTATGCAACGAGCAGAAGTTATGATAAAGGGTCCTGGTCTCGGAAGAGATGCAGCATTACGAGCCATTCGTAGAAGTGGTATATTATTAAGTTTCGTACGTGATATAACACCTATGCCACATAATGGATGTCGACCTCCTAAAAAAAGACGTGTGTAGAAATAAGAATTAAACCGATTTCAAGAGAAATAAATGATTCAATGATCAAATAATAATACTAGTATAGTATGGTTCGAGAGGAAGTAGCGGGATACACTCGAACACTACAGTGGAAGTGTGTTGAATCAAGAGTAGACAGTAAGCGTCTTTATTATGGTCGTTTCATTCTGTCACCACTTATGAAAGGTCAAGCTGATACCATCGGTATTGCCA